TAATCAAAGAGAGAACAATATCCATTTCAAAACATTTCTAACGGATTCCTTGGTTCGGACCGACGAAGTAATGGCACTCGATTATTATCAACCCGAGTGCAATCTTTTTCTGTCGGTAAGGATTGCACCAGAGCACCTTCTACTTCTAATAGGCCATGAACTATAGATTAGATAGAGAAGAATCATTCTGAGCGAGTCCATAAGAAGCGACTCACTTTTTCATCGGTTCCGGGGGAAGACCAAAGATCTTGCGCGACCGGTCCGCCAGAAAAACTCAAAAGAGAAAGAAGTCTCGTTAATCTCTTCATGCTCGTTCCAAGTTCGAAGTACCGTTTGGCCAAAGAAAAAGCCGCTTCCTGACACGATTGCCTCTTTATATAGATAGATAGAGGATCCATGGGGTTATTACTTAGAAGTCTATTTTGTACAAGACCCCCTCCTATCTGATAGAAAAGGGTCCCATGATCCCGAGCCGGTCTTATCTTGGCTCGCAAACCCCAAGTTTGTCTATGAAGAGCTAATCTAATTGTATTAGTTTCTATAATGGATTTCTTATGTGGAATACTAATGGATAGGGCCTCGTTGCTAAGTGCTACAAGATCTAGTGCACTGGAACTCGTGGTTATGGACCCGAATCCTTTAGTATGGAACATTGTCTTTTCCAAGTAAAAACCCCTAGTATATGAAAGAATGAAAAGGTGCTTTCGTTCTTGTGGAATAAGAAGCCCTCGTACCTTAATGAAAGGAAAATAGGAATTTTTCGTTAGGTATTTGACCAAATAGGATCGTCCAGTTCCTATAGAACCCATCACTAAAATATCCGATAGGGCTAAGCGGAACGAAAAGGGTTTTCCATAAGATGGTAAATGAAAACGATTAGCCCCACACGAGGTTTGGGAATAAGTGATTGTCTGATAATGAGCAAGGAATATACGTCTTTCTGCTAAAGAGCATCTATTAAACTCATAATTCATTAGATCCTTGTTAGCAATGTCAACTAGGTATCATAAGTAAATGGATCCCGGTTGTTCAATCCTTTGATAACCAAGGTCATTCTTTGCTAAAGAGAAATGATCACTATGGGTCAGACTCAATAGAATTGGATCCATTCCAAATAGCGAGAATTAGGATTCTTGATCCCTCTCAATCTCTCTTTCAATTCGAGGATCCAGAGAGGTGTTTTCATAGTCATCTCCGAATATTTGCCATCTCCGAATATTTTCTCATTTTTCTATGATATGTCTTTCTATATGAAAATTGGTTATTTACGATGTACGATGATCCCTGTTAAGCATCCATGGCTGAATGGTTAAAGCGCCCAACTCATAATTGGTAAATTTGCGGGTTCAATTCCTGCTGGATGCACGCGAACGGGAACGTTCCATAAGTCTATTGGAACTGGCTCTCTATCTATGGAATCTCATCCATCATCCATACATAACGAATTGGTATGGTATATTCATACCATAACATAAGAACAATAAGAACTCGAATTCTTATCGATACTGGAACTCAGAGCATAGGAGGGAAAGTCGATTTATGGATGGAATCAAATACGCAGTATTTACAGAAAAGAGTCTTCGTTTATTGGGAAAGAATCAATATACTTCTAATGTCGAATCGGGATTCACTAAGACAGAAATAAAGCATTGGGTCGAACTCTTCTTTGGTGTTAAGGTAGTAGCTGTGAATAGCCATCGACTACCCGGAAAGGGTAGAAGAATGGGACCTATTCTGGGACATACAATGCATTACAGACGTATGATCATTACCCTTCAACCGGGTTATTCTATTCCACTTCTAGATAGAGAAACGAACTAAAGGAGAATACTTAATAATACGGCGAAACATTTATACAAAACACCTATCCCGAGCACACGCAAGGGAACCGTAGACAGGCAAGTGAAATCCAATCCACGAAATAAATTGATCCATGGACGGCACCGTTGTGGTAAAGGTCGTAATGCCAGAGGAATCATTACCGCAAGGCATAGAGGGGGAGGTCATAAGCGCCTATACCGTAAAATCGATTTTCGACGGAATCAAAAAGACATATCTGGTAGAATCGTAACCATAGAATACGACCCTAATCGAAATGCATACATTTGTCTCATACACTATGGGGATGGTGAGAAGAGATATATTTTACATCCCAGAGGGGCTATAATTGGAGATACTATTGTTTCTGGTACAAAAGTTCCTATATCAATGGGAAATGCCCTACCTTTGAGTGCGGTTTGAACTATTGATTTACGTAATTGGAAGTAACCAATTAGGTTTACGACGAAACCTAGAAATCGATCACTGATCCAATTTGACTACCTCCACGGGATAGACCTCAACAGAAAACTGTTGAGTAACGGCAGCAAGTGATTGAGTTCAGTAGTTCCTCATAGAAAATTATTGACTCTAGAGATATGGTAATATGGAGAAGACAAAATTGTTTGAAGCACGCACAGAACCGGAAGCGCCCCTTGTTTCAAAGAGAGGAGGACGGGTTATTCACATTTAATTTGATGGTCAGAGGCGAATTGAAAGCTAAGCAGTGGTAATTAAGACCCCCGGGTGAAAATAGGGATGTCTCCTACGTTACCCATAATATGTGGAAGTATCGACGTAATTTCATAGAGTCATTCGATCTGAATGCTACATGAAGAACATAAGCCAGATGACGGAACGTGGAGACCTAGGATGTAGAAGATCATAACATGAGCGATTCGGCAGATTTTGATTCCTTTTCTATATATCCACTCATGTGGTACTTCATCATACGATTCATATAAGATCCATCTGTCTAGAGATCGTCATATACATCTAGAAAGCCGTATGCTTTGGAAGAAGCTTGTACAGTTTGGGAAGGGGTTTTTTGAGAAAAAAGAAGAATCTACTTCAACCGATATGCCCTTAGGCACGGCCATACATAACATAGAAATCACACGTGGAAGGGGTGGGCAATTAGCTAGAGCAGCAGGTGCTGTAGCGAAACTGATTGCAAAAGAGGGTAAATTGGCCACTTTAAGATTACCATCTGGGGAGGTCCGTTTGGTATCCCAAAACTGCTTAGCAACAGTCGGACAAGTGGGTAATGTTGGGGTGAACCAAAAAAGTTTGGGTAGAGCCGGATCTAAGTGTTGGCTAGGTAAACGCCCCGTAGTAAGAGGGGTAGTTATGAACCCTGTGGACCACCCCCATGGGGGCGGTGAAGGGAAAGCCCCCATTGGTAGAAAAAAACCCACAACCCCTTGGGGTTATCCTGCGCTTGGAAGAAGAACTAGGAAAAGGAAAAAATATAGTGATAGTTTTATTCTTCGTCGCCGTAAGTAAATACGTAACTAGGAATATGGAAAATTGCATTTTTGGAATTTGCAATAATGCGATGGGCGAACGACGGGAATTGAACCCGCGCATGGTGGATTCACAATCCACTGCCTTGATCCACTTGGCTACATCCGCCCCTTATCCAGCTAAAGGATTTTCTCTTTTTTCCATTCATCATTATTCTATTTATTCTGACCTCCATACCTCGATCGAGATAGTGGACATAGGATGCCACTCTTTAAAATGAAAAAAGGAGTAATTAGCTGTGACACGAAAAAAAACGAATCCTTTTGTAGCTCGTCATTTATTGGCAAAAATCGAAAAGGTTAATATGAAGGAGGAGAAAGAAATTATAGTAACGTGGTCCCGGGCATCTAGCATTCTACCCGCAATGGTTGGCCATACAATCGCGATTCATAATGGAAAGGAACATATACCTATTTACATAACAAATCCTATGGTAGGTCGCAAATTGGGGGAATTCGTGCCTACTCGGCATTTCACGAGTTATGAAAGTGCAAGAAAGGATACTAAATCTCGTCGTTAACTGAATTCAGAATAGAAAGATTCAGAATAAACAAAGAAATAATTGGATTCAAATAAAGTAAAGATAGACGGGTAATAACCTTATTTATGACAAGTTTCAAATTGGTAAAGTATACCCCTAGGATAAAGAAGAAGAAGAACGAGCTAAGGAAACTCGCAAGAAAAGTTCCAACTGATCGTCTACTTAAATTTGAACGGGTTTTTAAAGCACAAAAACGCATACATATGTCTGTTTTCAAAGCACAAAGAGTTCTTGATGAGATTCGCTGGCGTTACTACGAGGAAACCGTTATGATACTGAACCTCATGCCTTATCGAGCGTCTTATCCCATCTTAAAGTTGGTTTATTCGGCAGCAGCAAATGCTACTCATTATAGGGATTTCGACAAAGCGAGTTTATTCATCACTAAAGCCGAAGTCAGTAGGAGTACTATTATGAAAAAATTCAGACCTCGAGCTCGAGGACGTAGTTATTCTATAAAAAAAACCATGTGTCATATAACAATTGTACTAAATATAGTAAAGAAATCTAAATAATCTTTATCTTTATATAGTAAAGAAATCTAAATAATCTTTAGATCTTTCCAAGATTTCGATTCCCAATAAAAAAAGAAATAGAATAGAAAAATATGGGACAAAAAATAAATCCACTCGGTTTCAGACTTGGTACAACCCAAAATCACCATTCCTTTTGGTTCGCACAACCAAAAAATTATTCTGAAGGTCTACAGGAAGATAAAAAAATACGGAATTGTATCAAGAACTATATACAACAGAATAGGAAAAAAGGCTCGAATAGAAAAATAGAATCAGACTCAAGTTCTGAAGTAATTACACATATAGAAATTCAAAAAGAAATTGATACAATCCACGTCATAATCCATATTGGATTCCCAAATTTATTAAAGAAAAAGGGAGCAATCGAAGAATTAGAGAAAGATCTCCAAAAGGAAGTTAATTCTGTAAACCAGAGACTTAATATTGCTATTGAAAAGGTTAAAGAACCTTATAGACAACCTAATATTCTTGCAGAATATATAGCTTTCCAATTAAAAAATAGAGTTTCATTCCGAAAAGCAATGAAAAAAGCCATTGAATTAACTAAAAAAGCAGACATAAAGGGAGTAAAAATCAAAATTGCGGGTCGTCTAGCAGGGAAAGAAATTGCACGTGCCGAATGCATCAAAAAGGGCAGACTGCCCTTACAAACAATTCGCGCTAAAATTGATTATTGCTGCTATCCAATTCGAACTATCTATGGAGTATTAGGTGTAAAAATTTGGATATTCGTAGAAGAAGAATAACTAACCCAGTCTTCCCATTCTGCCCTGTGATAGAATAAAAAAAACAAGAACTTCTTTTTCCCAAAATCCCTAAAAAAAGAAGAAATTAGATCTCTTTCTATAAGATTTAATGAAAATTGATAAATCTTTTAATATAATTGCTATGCTTAGTGTGTGACTCGTTAGTTTTTTCTTTAGGGTGAAAAATGAGGATTTATAAAAAAAATTGGCTGAACCCTACTAAAAATAGAAAAAACTTAGTAATTCTAGAAAATTAACTAATAACCAACCTATTGCTTCGTATTGTCGAGATCCTAACTAAGAACCAGTCACTATGTGAATAAATACATCTATAAAAAATGAGTAGATCTATCATATAGTTGTAGCAACTGCATTTTTTTCTCTACAAAAGAAACCTGATTTTAGGCTGTGAAGCAAAACTAAAGGGATGTGGATAAAAGGAGGGATGATAGATAGAAGGAAGAAGAATAAGAAAGATATAGAATTCCAATGTGTATGGTCTATGAATTACATCATAAAAAAAAAGCAATGTGATAAAGCATCAATATAATAAAATAATAAAAAAAAGAGAATTTGAAATCGTAACTTTTGAAATAACAAATCAAAATTTAAAGAAATAAAAAAGAGCAGCCCGCGTTAATAAAACTGAGAAAATTGACTCGGAAAGAAATTTTTTGGAAGCTCCATTGCAGGATTCAAACCTAACCATTAAAGGAGAAGCTGTGGGAACGACAAAACCTATGAGGCATCGGATTTTATTGAAAAGAATCCTAACACTTCATTGGGTGGGATGGCGGAACAAACCAAAAAAAAATTGCTTTATTTGATAAGATTCTAAATTAACAAATAAGACAGGAAAGAGTAAATATTCGCCCGCGAAATCCTTATTGGATTAGAATACTTTACCACGATTCAATAAGAATAAAAATAAGGAGATTCTAAAATATTATGGAATTTGAGAAATTCGCACGCTTTCTCATTTAATTCGCGAGGAGCTGGATGAGAAGAAACTCTCATGTCCAGTTTTGCAGTAGAGATGGAACTAAGAAAGAACCGTCGACTATAACCCCAAAAGAACTAGATTTCGTAAACAACATAGAGGAAGAATGAAGGGAAAATCCTGCCGAGGCAATCGTATTTGTTTTGGTAGATATGCTCTTCAAGTACTTGAACCCGCTTGGATCACCGCAAGACAGATAGAAGCAGGACGAAGAGCAATGACACGATATGCACGTCGTGGTGGAAAAATATGGGTGCGTATATTTCCCGACAAACCAGTTACAATAAGACCCACAGAAACACGTATGGGCTCGGGAAAGGGATCCCCCGAATATTGGGTAGCCGTTGTTAAACCAGGTAGAATACTTTATGAAATGAGCGGAGTATCCGAAACTGTAGCTAGAGCAGCTATCTCTATAGCTGCCAGTAAAATGCCCATACGAAGTCAATTTCTTCGATTAGAGATATAGAACCCCAAAAAGGAGTATTTAAGATAAAAAACCCAGGTTTTTCTTTCTGGAAAGACAATATTTCTTTCATCCTTTTGCATTGAAATAACAAATTGAAATCAAAATAATATGATTCAACCTCAGACCCTTTTAAATGTAGCAGATAACAGTGGAGCTAGAAAATTGATGTGTATTCGAGTCATAGGAGCCGCTGGTAATCAGCGATATGCTCGTATTGGTGATGTTATTGTTGCTGTAATCAAAGACGCAGTGCCCCAAATGCCTCTAGAAAGATCAGAAGTAATTCGAGCTGTAATTGTACGTACATGTAAAGAATTCAAATGCGAAGATGGTATAATAATACGCTATGATGACAATGCAGCAGTTATCATTGATCAAAAAGGAAATCCAAAAGGAACTCGAGTTTTTGGCGCGATTGCCGAAGAATTGAGAGAATTGAATTTTACTAAAATAGTTTCATTAGCTCCTGAAGTATTATAAACACTAGTAGACGAGATATAGATCAAAGAAAAAAAATAAGTAGATTGTGTCTCACGTATATGCTTTAAAATCTAAAATGAAAAGAAAAAGGAAAACATGTTGATTATAGAAAAATTAGGAGGAACCTAGAATTAGAGTCTTATGGGCAAGGACACTATTGCTGATTTACTAACCTCTATAAGAAACGCAGACATGAATAAAAAAGGAACTGTTCGAGTAGTATCCACAAATATTACCGAAAACATTGTTAAAATACTTCTACGAGAGGGTTTTATTGAAAGTGTTCGGAAACATCAGGAAAGTACCAGATATTTCTTGGTTTCAACTTTGCGACATCAAAAGAAAAAAACTAGAAAGGGAATATATAGAACTAGAACCTCTTTAAAGCGTATCAGCCGACCTGGCTTACGAATTTATGTCAACTATCAAGGAATTCCTAAGGTTTTGGGCGGAATGGGAATTGCTATTCTTTCTACCTCTCGAGGTATAATGACAGATCGAGAAGCTCGACTAAACAGAATTGGGGGAGAAGTCTTATGTTATATATGGTAATGGCCCCACCTATAGTACCCGAATTCTATCTTGAACTTCCTATTTTGAAAATAAAAATGGAAAAATAGGAGAAAAAAAAATATGACAGAAAAAAAAAAACCGAGAGAAGCAAAAGTCACTTTCGAGGGTTTAGTTACGGAAGCCCTACCCAACGGAATGTTCCGCGTTCGCCTAGAGAATGACACCATCATCCTGGGCTATATTTCAGGAAAGATCCGGTCTAGCTCTATACGAATACTGATGGGGGATAGGGTCAAAATTGAAGTAAGTCGTTATGATTCCAGCAAGGGGCGTATAATTTATAGACTTCCCCATAAGGATTCGAAGCGTACCGAAGACTCGAAGGATACTGAAGATTTGAAGGATACCAAAGATCCAAAGGATTAGGTTTTTCTAGGGTAATAACTTCCAAGTTTCAAAATTTAAGTGAAGAGACTCATTTTTTCCAAAAAAATAGATTCATAGTTTAAGAAAGGAATACCCATATATGAAAATAAGAGCTTCCGTTCGTAAAATTTGTACAAAATGTCGACTGATTCGGAGGCGTGGACGAATTAGAGTCATTTGTTCCAATCCGAAGCATAAACAAAGACAGGGGTAATCTTTCGAAAAAGGAGCTTTTCCTTCTAAAAAGTAAAAAAAGTACCTACGGAAATGTCCAAATTCCAAATAAAAAAATGAAAGTAAAGGATATATTTTACCCTGAAACGGATATCTATATTTTACCCTGAAACGGATATCTTTGTATCTTTTTTTCTTTTTGTTATTTCTAACTCATATTTATGAGATAATAAAATATGACAAAAGCTATACCAAAAATAGGTTCACGTAAGAAAGTGCGTATTGGTTTGCGTAGGAATGCCCGTTTTAGTTTACGGAAGAGTGCACGTAGAATAACAAAAGGGGTTATTCATGTTCAAGCCAGTTTCAACAATACCATTATAACCGTTACAGACCCACAAGGTCGGGTGGTTTTCTGGTCCTCCGCAGGTACTTGTGGATTCAAAAGCTCACGAAAAGCATCACCCTATGCTGGTCAAAGAACAGCAGTAGATGCTATTCGTACAGTGGGTTTGCAACGAGCAGAAGTTATGGTAAAAGGTGCTGGTAGCGGAAGAGACGCCGCATTACGAGCCATTGCTAAAAGTGGTGTACGGTTAAGTTGTATACGCGATGTAACACCTATGCCGCATAATGGATGTCGACCTCCTAAAAAAAGACGTCTGTAAAAGAATTAACCCGCTTTCAAGAGAAATAAACGATTCAATGATCAAATAATAATACTAGTCCGTTATGGTTCGAGAGGAGGTAACAGGATCCACCCAAACACTAGAGTGGAAGTGTGTTGAATCAAGAGTAGATAGTAAGCGTCTTTATTATGGTCGTTTCATTCTGTCCCCGCTTAGAAAAGGTCAAGCGGATACTGTCGGTATTGCCTTGCGAAGAGCTTTACTTGGAGAAATAGAAGGAACGTGTATCACACGCGCCAAATTTGGGAACGTAGCACACGAATATTCTACAATAGTAGGTATTGAAGAATCCATACAAGAAATTTTACTAAATTTGAAAGAAATTGTATTGAGAAGTAATCTCTATGGAGTTAGAGACGCATCAATTTGCGTCAAAGGTCCTAGATACATAACCGCTCAAGATATAATCTTACCGCCTTCCGTAGAAATCGTTGATACGACACAACCTATAGCTAACTTAAGAGAGCCGATTGATTTATATATTGAGTTACAGATCAAGAGAGATCGCGGATATCATACGGAACTCAGAAAGAACTCTCAAGATGGAAGTTATCCTATAGATGCTGTATCCATGCCTGTTCGAAATGTGAATTATAGTATTTTTTCTTGTGGGAATGGAAATGAAAAACACGAGATACTTTTTCTAGAAATATGGACGAATGGAAGTTTAACTCCTAAAGAAGCGCTTTATGAAGCTTCTCGTAATTTGATTGATTTATTTCTTCCTTTTCTACACGCCGAGGAAGAGGGCACTAGTTTCGAAGAAAATAAAAACAGATTTACTCCACCCCTTTTAACCTTTCAAAAAAGATTCACTACTCTAAAGAAAAACAAAAAAGGAATTCCATTGAATTGTATTTTTATTGATCAATTAGAATTGCCTTCTAGAACGTATAATTGTCTCAAAAGGGCCAATATACATACACTATTGGACCTTTTGAGTAAGACTGAAGAGGATCTTATGCGAATTGACAGTTTTTGTATGGAAGATGGAAAACTTATATGGGACACTCTCGAGAAGCATCTCCCAATTGATTTACCTAAGAACAAGTTCTCGCTTTAAATCCATTGCAATTTTTTACTCTTTTTTTTTTTGAATTAGAATAAAAAGAAAAAAAAGCAATTTTGCATCTTTGGCACAATCTATATTTTTGCGAAATGGATCATAATAAAATAGATTTTAGGTATCTAGGGAAGATTCACTTGGAAGTAACTATTTCCTAGATACCCATGCGGGGGGCTTCGCGGTTGAATGAATCAACTCGAAAAATCCCTAAAAAAGACCTAAAGTTAAGGATTTATCAATGGGTAATGTTGCTCCAATACCTAACCAAAGAGCTACTGCAGTACCGAGTAAAAAAACGGTCGTAGCTACTGGGCGACGAAATGGATTTTGGAATTTATTGACATTCTCTAGAAAGGGTACTGTCAATAAGCCCGTTGGCACAGAAACCATTAAGAGAACGCCCAATAACTTATTGGGTACTGTACGGAGTATTTGAAATACGGGAAAGAAGTACCACTCGGGTAATATTTCCAGAGGAGTTGCAAACGGATCCGCCGGTTCACCAATCATTGACGGCTCGAGAACCGCTAAACCTACATTACACGCAATAGTACCTAGAATTACTACTGGAAAAATGTATAAAAGATCGTTGGGCCATGCGGGTTCCCCGTAATAATTATGTCCCATCCCTTTAGCTAATTTTGCTCTTAATACAGGATCATTTAAGTCAGGTTTCTTTGTTATTGGGATAGGTGAATTCTTTAGGATCCATCCCCCAGAGGAACCGGACATGAGAATTTTTCATCATCCGGCTCGAGCAAGAATGAAAGAAATAAGACCGTGGAGAATCCACAATAGAATAGGGTATATAATGACTCAATGACTCAAGGCAAGAAAAGCTTTATCAGATTATCTTTTCCGAAGTTGCGCCTATAACTACTCAATCCTATTCTTATGCGTAAATGCTCAATATCCAAGTGGGCTTACAAATTTGATCATGATCAATTGCTTTGTGGATTGTCTCTTGATTAGTTGGTGTTTATCCCCTCAATATCGCAAGTTTCTTACATCCAAACAAAGTATTTACTTGTTACTAATAAAAAAAAGTTTAGCCTACGTTCTTCCTTAGATCCCTTCTTTTACTCCGATAGTATTGCGGATCGAAATCGATGCAAAGAAAATGAATGCATTTCCATACTATAATAAAAAGTATGTGTAATAAATATAGAATTGGGTCATATCACATGACTTATTCCATTTATACTCTATGGGATCTTACGGAGCCTGCTCATGAATGACATGGTTGGGGTATGATCATAGAAAATATTCTCCTCGAGTGAACCAGCCTATCCTTCCTAAATGGGGGACTTACGTGTTGATTGGATGCGGAGACACCTTTGGTCGTGAATTCTAATGTGGCAGATCCAATTCTCTATCTGCATGGCCAAATTAATAATTCAAGTCACACACTCCCATAATCCGCCTTATTTTCTTTCGTAAAATTAACTTCAACTATAACTATTTGTATCAAAATACTTCGAAGTTGAAGAGAAGTGTCCAAATGACATGTCTTATTGTAAAATAAGATATGTTTGTAGCAATGAAATACCACAACCTACCCTAGATGATATATGAGAATTAGAATTCTCTATGATATGCTTTCCCTATAAAGGACCCGAAATACCTTGCTTACGTATCATTGGAAAGTGCATTAACATAAATACGGCAGTAAGCAGCGGTAGTACAAAGGTATGTAAACTATAAAAACGAGTCAAAGTGGATTGGCCCACACTAGCACTTCCACGTAATAATTCCACTAAAGGGGATCCTATTACTGGAATCGCTTCAGGTACACCTGTCACAATTTTGACTGCCCAATAACCAATTTGATCCCAAGGCAAAGAATAACCAGTTACACCAAATGATGCAGTCAATACAGCCAAAACCACACCTGTGACCCAAGTTAATTCACGGGGTTTTTTAAATCCACCTGTGAGATACACACGAAATACGTGCAGGATCATCATTAGAACCATCATACTTGCTGACCATCGATGAACTGATCGGATTAACCAACCAAAGTTGGCCTCCGTCATTATATATTGAACGGAGGAAAAAGCCTCTGTAACGGTTGGTCGATAGTAAAAAGTCATAGCAAAACCGGTAGCGACTTGTACTAGAAAACAAGTAAGTGTAATTCCCCCTAAACAATAAAATATGTTTACATGAGGAGGAACATATTTACTAGTTATATCATCTGCAATTGCCTGAATCTCAAGACGTTCCTCAAACCAATCATATACTTTATTGAGATAGGTAACTAGCCCGACTCCCCCTCCGAGAACCGTATATGAAAATTTCATCTCGTACGGCTCAAGCAGAAACACACAAATTTTCAACGGATATTAGAAAAAAAAGTTCAAAACTTCACCAGCCACGATATTCGATCGATTTGCCTTGAAGATATGAAATAAGAAAAATCCGGAATTTCTTCTTTGTGATGATAATGCCAAAAAATCTCAAGTTGGCTCATCTGTCTTTCGTATGTTGATCATTAGAGGCCTCTTGACTTTTCTCTTCCCTATTTTTTTTTATTTGATTTTTTCACAAGTAAAAAAATCAAATAAAAATTTATAGTGGTTTTCTTATAGAAATTTTCTTGTTGTGATCCTATGAATCAGTTCAATTAAAACCTTAGATTCATACTAGAGCCACGATGATTGAGTCTCAAGCTAAACAAAAGGCAAGGGTTCTTCGAATAAGAACCGCTTGATCATCATTTATTGAAAGAGAAAAAAATTGTGTTTTGGGCAAACAAAATTGGAAGGAAGAAAATTTCTTTTTTATTAAGAACTACTTGAATTTTTTTTTTTTCAGTCTGGTTGCGAGGTCTAAATAGTGAGTATGAATCATAGTTCCATTTTTTTTTTCTTGATCCACTCTATGTATTTCGTGTTCCAGATACTAGAATAAATAATATCCGACGAATTAGAATCATCTTGATAGAGATAACAGGCCCTTTCTATGTATTATCAATAGGATCAATTCTAACAAGTCACACACTCATATTCCAGAGATACCGAAACAAAAAAATCCACGGTCGAACTACCAGAATGTCTAGAAATGTGAAGCTTAAAGTAGAAAGGCTTTTTTTGGATGGAAAAACTATGACTTCATAGTTTTTGTTAGTAGAAACCTAATTCGTTAAAATTCCGTCTAGTAAAACAGAAGAATTATAAATTTCTAAAATGATAGATAGGAATATCGCGAATAAAGCCATTGCGACCCCCATCAAAGGAGTAGTCCCCCAACCCGGAGCTACTTTCCCATATTCCGAATTCAAGGGTTTCAATAAACTACCTGCGCCAGTCCGTTTTGGCTTAGGTTTAGAACTATCTTCAACGGTTTGTGTAGCCATAAATTCTATTTAATCATTGGTGTTGACTTTGTATACTATTCCGTTGTAGTTGTAAATACACGATCTTTTCATAGATCCATTGTAATCTTGAAATTCTATAAAAATGGAAACAGCAACTTTAGTCGCCATCTCCATATCTGGTTTACTTGTAAGCTTTACTGGGTATGCCTTATATACCGCGTTTGGGCAACCCTCTCAACAATTAAGAGATCCATTCGAAGAACATGGGGACTAATTGAAGTAAGAAGTCTCCCCTCTGGGGGACTTCTTACTTCAATGAAATTTTTTATTTCCTTCAATTAAATTATTTCATTTTTTAGTCGGAACCTTAGGTGGTTCTCGGAAGAAGATAGCGAAAAAAATTATCCCTAAAGTCGAAACTAAAAGGAACGTATAAACCAATGCTTCCATAGATTCGATCCTGGTTTATTTACAATTATAACTTCCACACCTATTCACTTATCATTTGGGAGCATTTCCCATATAAAAAAAGAAAAAGAGTCAAAGAAAGGACAGGAGATGTTTCTCATGTCAAATCAAAAAAGAGAGGTGAAAGATACCATAGCAATGTGGTATCAGGCTGCCTGTCTCCTTGTAGTTGGATCTCCAACTTTTTGGAATGTTCCAAATTCAACTTGAGCATCCAAGTCTGGATCAATACCAGCAAAAACATCTCGGAACAAGGTTCGAGCCCCATGCCAAATGTGTCCGAAAAAGAAGAGCAAAGCAAAGGTAGCATGACCAAAAGTGAACCAACCCCTTGGACTGCTGCGAAAAACACCATCTGATTTCAAAGTAGCTCGATCTAATTCAAAAATTTCCCCTAATTGAGCACGTCGCGCATATTTTTTTACAGTAGCAGGATCAGAATAACTTACTCCATTAAGTTCGCCACCATAGAACTCCACCGTTACCCCTACTTGTTCAACACTATATTTGGATTCTGCTCTTCTAAAAGGAACGTCCGCTCTCACAATTCCCTCTTCATCTACCAAAACTACCGGAAATGTTTCAAAAAAAGTAGGCATACGACGTACAAAAAGCTCGCGTCCTTCTTTATCTCTAAAGACGGGATGTCCTAACCATCCAACAGCTATTCCATCCCCATTGTCCATTGAGCCTGCTCTGAATAATCCCCCCTTTGCCGGATTATTACCAATATAATCATAAAAGGCTAATTTTTCGGGAATTTTAGACCAAGCTTCTGACAAACTAAGATTTTCGGCTAACCCATCGCTAACTCTTCGATATATTTCTTGCTGAAAGTATCCCTGATCCCACTGATAACGAGTAGGCCCAAATAATTCGATTGGGGTAGTTGCCGATCCATACCACATAGTTCCAGCAACTACGAAAGCAGCAAAAAAAACAGCAGCGATACTACTGGAAAGTACAGTTTCAATATTGCCCATACGTAATCCTTTGTATAGACGTTGCGGCGGACGAACACTAAGATGGAATAGGCCCGCTAATATGCCCAATGTACCCGCAGCAATATGATGCGAAGCTATTCCTCCCGGAACGAAAGGGTCAAAACCTTCTGCACCCCACGCAGGATTTACAGCTTGTACTTTTCCAGTTAGTCCGTAAGGATCGGACACCCATATCCCAGGGCCATATAAACCCGTTACATGAAATGCACCAAAGCCAAAACAAGCCACCCCTGCAAGAAATAAATGAATTCCAAAGATCTTGGGCAAATCCAAAGAAGGTTTTCCCGTCCGCTCATCACAGAATATTTCTAGGTCCCAATATACCCAATGCCAGATAGCTGCCAAGAAACACAAGCCAGAAAACACAATATGCGCACCTGCCACACCTTCATAACTCCAAATACCCGGATTCGTTACAGTTCCTCCTGAAATACTCCAACCACCCCAGGAATTGGTTATTCCTAAACGAGTCATGAAGGGGATGACGAACATACCTTGTCTCCACATTGGATCCAGAACAGGATCAGAGGGATCAAAAACCGCTAATTCATATAAAGCCATCGAGCCAGCCCAACCAGAAACTAGAGCTGTGTGCATTATATGCACCGAAAGCAATCGACCCGGATCATTCAATACGACAGTATGAACACGATACCAAGGCAAACCCATGGAAATACCCCTTTAGCAAAGAAAAATAGACACGATGTCGCTTTATTTTATCGCATTGGAAAAAACTATCCATACATATCCTATGTACCTAACCCTTCGAGGGGATTCTATGTCAGAAAGCGTAAATATTTATTTCATTCCATTAAAAATAACAAGCCAATTCTGTTTGTAAGAAGAAAGAGAAGCAGATCTATTCTATACTCGATAAGTGCCAATATGCAATGGGTAGCTTGGGCTATTTGGGAAAAGTAAGAATAGATCCTTAATCCCTCTTTGTTTATCATTCGAATCACGGATTCCTTTTTCTTTATTCAATCTGTCTTACTTTCCTTATATGTATAATCTTTCAATCTATGTATTAATAGAATCTATAGTATTCTTATAGAATAAGAAAAAAATGAAGATAATAAACTCTGGATTCTTTCTTTCTCTTCCATTCTTACGTTTCCGTATTAAAGTGTAGTTTTCTTACTTAAATTTAATAATATTAATCTAATATGCCCATTGGTGTTCCAAAAGTACCTTACCGGATTCCCGGAGATGAAGAAGCGACTTGGGTTGACTTATACAATGTTATGTATCGAGAAAGGACACTTTTTTTAGGTCAAGAGATTCGTTGCGAGATCACGAATCATATTACAGGTTTGATGGTATATCTCAGTATAGAAGATGGAATTAGCGATATTTTTTTGTTTATAAACTCCCCTGGCGGGTGGCTAATCTCAGGAATGGCGATTTTTGATACGATGCAAACGGTGACACCTGATATATATACAATATGCCTCGGAATAGCCGCGTCCATGGCCTCCTTCATTCTGCTTGGAGGAGAACCCACCAAGCGTATAGCATTCCCTCACGCTAGGATTATGCTTCACCAACCCGCTAGTGCTTATTATCGGGCAAGGACACCAGAATTTTTACTAGAAGTGGAAGAGTTACACAAAGTTCGCGAAATGATCACAAGGGTTTATGCACTAAGAACAGGCAAGCCTTTTTGGGTTGTATCCGAAGACATGGAAAGGGATGTTTTTATGTCAGCAGACGAAGCCAAAGCTTATGGACTTGTCGATATTGTAGGGGATGAAATGATTGACGAGCACTGCGATACTGATCCAGTGTGGTTTCCAGAAATGTTTAAGGATTGGTAGTGGCTGGATTTCTTGTAAATTTATTTCAAACCGAAATTCGGATTTTATGCTATTTTATAGAAAATAGAAATACTTCATGATGATGAATCATCAGGTTAAGATCGATCTAAACCAATCCGTTTTTTCTATATACATACGACATGCCAACGGTTAAACAACTTATTAGAAATGCAAGACAGCCAATACGAAATGTTAGAAAATCGGCCGCGCTTAAGGGATGTCCTCAGCGTCGAGGAACATGTGCTAGGGTGTATGTGCGACTCGTTCAGATCATGAGTTCAAACAAATAAGAAAATTTTGGAAGTATCCATGATCGGTACCAATGAATAGGATAGAGCTTCTCTATCCTAGATTTCTATGGTATATGGAATTTATGGTTTCCTTTGGTGCAAATCCAATCATCTAGATTGGAATTGCAAGAAGCAATTCCTCCATTGGTAGCAAATGGTTATCCATTAAGCGGAGGAAATAGTAATAAAAAGAAAAAGGTTTCTACTCCTTTATCTTAAAAGAACGGACTAAAGGGCCAGCTACTTAGTCAACTTTCATAATTAAATACCGTCACTGTATGAATAACTCTTATTGTGAAAAGAGCTATTTACTCTATAATGGATAGGTAGAGCCAAAGAATGTGAACTATACAAGTTCACAATACCTTTTGATGAAATGAAAGAAAGGCTCCGGTGTATAGAGAGGGCCTCGCCGTTTAAAAGGGAACCATAGAAACGATGGAACCCACTGTTTTTTTTAATATCGTTAGAATTTGTTATTTCTATGCAAAATAAGTGAAGAGAATAGACTAAAAAATCGTGGTTGGGAAGGTTATAGTAGCAAAAGCCATTGGAATTAATATTTTATATATCGGAATAATTCGTTTTGTTATTAATGGGAAAAAAGAGGGTTAAAAAGAAGAGAAATCATTAGTTATTCATTAAGGTTAATTTGATTCAATGACCAGAGTTCCGCGAGGATATATAGCTCGAAGACGACGAACAAAAATGCGTTCATTTGCCTCAAACTTTAGAGGGGCTCATTTAAGACTTAATCGAATGATTACTCAACAAGTAAGAAGAGCTTTTGTTTCTTCTCATCGAGATAGGGGTAGGCAAAAGAGGGATTTTCGTCGTTTGTGGATCACTCGGATAAACGCAGCAACACGGGTATATAACGTATTCGATAGTTATAGTAAATTAATACACAATCTGTACAAGAAGGAATTGATTCTTAATCGTAAAATGCTTGCACAAGTAGCTGTATCAAATCCAAATAATCTTTACACGATTTCCAATAAAATAAAGACCATCAATTAAAGGGATAAAAAAGTAATATACAGGAATAATTAAAAATAATATACAGGAATAATTAAAAATGAATTCCCGGAGAGGGAACTCCGGGAAGATACAATAAATTAAGATTAAGTGGTAGGAATCAACGAGCGTGTTGCAATAAATAAAAAAACTATTTCTTTTTTCCCATTTCTCTTTCTTATAACAAACACAAGAATCAAAACTGGATTACTTTCTTTATATATGAGTCTGACCCTTTCGAATAAAACATCAACAATCGGAACTTAAGTTTCGATTGTTGTTTCTTAAATTCTGGTTGTAGTTTCTTAAGTTTCGATTGGAGTTGAACTTTTGTGTTAATTGAGGAATATGTCTATTTTTTCTGTGTCTAGGACCAGTAATTATTGAAATTGACTGGGCTTGAAATTGCTTCTCATTCTCATAGTTACGAAATGGTAAGAAAGATAAAATACGAGCCTGTTTTATAGCAAGAGTAATTAATCGTTGTTGTTTCAAGGTTAATCTATTTATTCGTCTGGATAATATTTTTCCTTGTTCACTAATAAATCGATTAATTAAACTCATGTTTCTATAATCAATTCGATCCCCCGGGCCTATTCGAGAACGCCTACGAAAAGGTTGTTTGGATTTACGAAAAGGTTGTTTGAATTTACGAAAAGTTTGCTTTGATTTATGAAAAGTTTGTTTGGATTTACGAAAGGGTTGCTTAAATTTATGAAAAGGTTGTTTAGATATATACATGATTTATTCCTTATTTTAAAATTTGAAAAAAAAAAATGGATTTCTTTATTTTATTAATTTTGGATCCAGAAGAAGTAGTCTTTCTTTGGTCCATATATTATTTCATTCATATACTATGATATAAAAATATCAAATATAAAAATATAAACCCTCTATACAATACATATAAAATAATATCTAACTAAAATCAGATGAGTTGATTTGTATTTTGTGTTCCATCTATGTTCTATATATTTAATAAGATAATAAGAAGTTCTTACTCTTTCTGTTCTTTGAAAAAATTGAACACACGGTGCTCCTATTTCTTTATTTCATTATGAGTCGTATGCTTGCGACAATAACGACAAAATTTTCTTAAGACTAATTGTCCGGGTGTATTGTGGCGATTCTTTTGAGTACTATATCTGGAAATCCCCGTCGATTCCTTATTGGTACCCTTTCGAACACAATTAATACATTCCAAAATAACTCGGATTCTAACATCTTTGCCCTTGGCCATGAACCTCCTTTCCTTTTTGGATCGACTTAACTTAATTCTTATACCTATTCTTTTATTCTTCTATTTTGGATCCAAAGAAGAAGAATAAAATCCATAGAAGCTCCTAACTAAAAATGTGATTTCTAAAGATTTTGTTGTAATTCTTCGAATTCTCTAACGAATCCAATAGAATAAAAAATTTTTGAAATTCGTAAATTAAGTAATAAAAAATAGAGAAATAATTAAAGAATACAATCCTTATCCATCTTTTCTTTCTTTTTGCTTCATATACTAAAAAAGAATTCAAAAAGGGAAAATTTTTGTCATGTCACGAAGAATTCTATCTTTCGCATAGGAATAACTAGAATTAAAAAAAAGGGAATGACAAAGCATCTGGGAATAAACGATTGATTTCTATCAATAAACCTGCTAAAGCCCCAAACCATAGAGTACTTAGCACGGGTGCTACAGAGAGATATGTTTTTATATCCTGCATTGAAAATCCTCCTTCCGTATTGGAATACATATATGATCAGATACTCTTGCCCAAGATCCTTTGTATTTCTTTTGTTTAGGCGAAATTCCTAACTAAAAAAACAAAATCAATATTCTATATATATAGAATGAATCATAATAGACGAGATTTTCCTATCCCTAAAAAAGATGACCCCTTCTTCCTATACATTACTAAGGAATAGGAATCGTTCTTTTCTAGGTGAAATTCGACTGGATTTTAGATGTATACCCTTCCTTGATTATATGAGACCAAAAACAAGAAATGACAAGAAAGTTCTATATAGGTAGAGAAATAGAAGAAAATTACGATGTGGAAAACAAGAAAGGAATTATGTACAATCCCCTTGTAGAACAATTTGGAAAAG